AACTCATGCCTTATCGAGCATCTTATCCCATTTTAAAATTGGTTTATTCTGCAGCAGCAAATGCTAATCATAATATGGGTTTGAACGAAGCTGATTCATTCATTAGTAAAGCCGAAGTCAATGGGGGCCCCTTTGTGAAAAAGTTAAGACCCAGGGCTAGAGGACGTAGTTATCCGATAAAAAGACCCACTTGTCATATAACAATTGTATTAAAAGATAAATCTAAATTTTAGATTTATTTTTATAAAAAAAAATGGATGAAAAGATAATATAATAAAAAAATATGGGACAAAAAATAAATCCACTTGGTTTCAGACTTGGTACAACCCAAAATCATCATTCCTTTTGGTTCACACAACCAAAAAATTTTTCTGTAGGTCTACAAGAAGATGAGAAAATACGGAATTGTATCAAGAACTATGTACAAAAAAATAAGAGAATATCCCCAGGTTTCGAAGGAATTGGAATTGCACGAATAGAAATTCAAAAAAGAATCGATTTGATCCAGGTCATAATCTATATTGGGTTTCCAAATTTATTAATAGAGGGCCGAACGCGAGGGATCGAAGAATTACAGATGAATGTACAAAAAGAGTTTCATTCTGTGAACCGAAGACTCAATATTGCTATCACAAGAATTGAAAAACCTTATGGACACCCTAATATTCTTGCAGAATATATGGCTTCACAATTAAGAAATAGAGTTTCGTTTCGAAAGGCAATGAAAAGAGCTATTGAATTAACTGAACAAACAGATACAAAGGGAATTCAAATACAAATTGCAGGGCGTATCGACGGAAAAGAAATTGCACGTGTCGAATGGATAAGAGAAGGTAGGGTTCCTCTACAAACAATTCGTGCTAAAATTGATCATTGTTCCTATACAATTCGAACTATCCATGGAGTATTAGGCCTAAAAATTTGGATATTTGTGAACGAGGAATAATAGACCTTTTTTATCTTACCATTCTGTCCAGTGATAGAACAAAAAATGAGAAACTATTTCTGTTTTTTTCCTTTTTCCGTTAAATCAAACAAAAATAAACAATTCTAATTCTATAAGGTTGAATAAAAAATAGATTAATCTTACTTTTGATATAATTGCTATGCTTAGTGTGTGACTCGTTAGTTTTTTCTTTAGAGTTGAAAGCTGGGCTTCAAAAAAAAAGACTGACCCCCACTATGAACTTAATAACTATATAAAATAATAAAATAAACGAAAAACTAATAACCAACTTATTACTTCGTATTGTCGAGATCCCAAGAAACAGTCACTATATGACTGAATGACTGAATCAATCATATAGTTGTAACAACTGAAATTTTCATAAAAAAGAAATTAGATTCTGGATTTTGAAGAAAAAAAATAAAGGGATGCGGATAAATGGAAAGGTGATAGAAAGAGAGAACAAAAATATCAATGATAGATGATTCCAATATGTATGGTCTATGAATCACCTCATAAAAGGCAGTGTGATAAAGCATTAATATTAATATATCAATATTAATATATATAATAATACAAATAATAAAGTATAATATAAATAATAAAGAGCCTGGGGTTAATAGAAACTGAAGAGATTAACTCGGGAACAAATTTTGTTGGGAGCTCCGTTGCAGAGTTCAGGCCTAACCATTAATGGAGAAGCTATAGGAACGACGAAACCTGTGACTATATAAGATTCTACTATTAAAATAGAAATTCAAATATAAAATAAAAATGAATCCTAATGATTCATCGGGCGGGATGGCGGAACGAACCAAGAACAAATTGATTTACTCTGAGAGGTCATGGATTGATCCTACGAATGAAGCAGGAAAGAGTCAATATCCGCCCGCGAAACCTTTATTTATTTATTGTATTACAATATAATATTGTCTTGACTCGATAAGAGTTAAAAAAAATAGGGATTCGTTATAAAAAATAAGCATTATCTTTATCTATAAATATACACATCTAGCTATATATGGAGCTTCCTATGTAATAAATGAAATATCAATAAATCCCATTCCATTACTTAGTTTAGTGTACTAATTATTAAATAGATGTGTATCTGTATCGAATCTTTTCATTCGCGAGGAGCTGGATGAGAGGAAACTCTCATGTCCGGTTCTGTAGTAGAGGTGGGATTAAGAAAAAACCATCAACTATAACCCTAAAAGAACTAGATTTCGTAAGCACCATAGAGGAAGAATGAAGGGAATCTCTTGTCGGGGCAATCATATTAGTTTCGGCAGATACGCTCTTCAGGCACTTGAACCCGCTTGGATCACAGCTAGACAAATAGAAGCAGGGCGAAGAGCAATGACACGATATGCGCGTCGTGGTGGAAAAATATGGGTACGTATATTTCCAGACAAACCTGTTACAATAAGACCTACGGAAACACGTATGGGTTCGGGGAAAGGATCTCCCGAATATTGGGTATCCGTTGTTAAACCAGGCCGAATACTTTATGAAATGAGTGGCGTATCAGAAACTGTAGCCAGAGCAGCTATCTCAATAGCTGCGTGCAAAATGCCTATACGAACTCAATTTAGTATTTCAGGATAGGGATATAGAACTAAAGATAAACAAAAGGGGTATTGAGGATGAAAAAACAATCGCGGGTTTATTTATTTCTAGACAAACACTATTTCTTTTTTTCCTCATTCTTTGCATTGAAATAACAGATTCAAATAAAAATGATATGATTCAACCTCAGACCCTTTTGAATGTAGCAGATAACAGCGGAGCTCGAGAATTGATGTGTATTCGAATCATAGGAGCTGGTAATCATCGATATGCTCATATTGGTGACGTTATTGTTGCTGTAATCAAAGAAGCAGTGCCCAATATGCCTCTAGAAAGATCAGAAGTAATTAGAGCTGTAATTGTACGTACATGTAAAGAACTCAAACGTGACAACGGTATGATAATACGATATGATGACAATGCTGCGGTTGTCATTGATCAAGAAGGAAATCCAAAAGGAACTCGAGTTTTTGGCGCGATTGCTCGGGAATTGAGACAGTTGAATTTTGCTAAAATAGTTTCATTAGCTCCTGAAGTATTATAAATACTAGTAGATGAAACTATGATATAGTTATAGTAGGATATCTGAAATGGATTAAATTAGTAGATTGTGTTTCACGCATATACTTTTAATAATTAATAATTGAAATTGAATAATTCAAAATAAAAAAACATGTTGATTATATCAAAATTAAGAAGCACCAATAATTAGAATTTGTCATGGGCAGAGACGCTATTGCTGATATAATAACTTCTATAAGAAATGCTGACATGAGTAAAAATGGAACGGTTCGAATAGCATCCACTAATATCACCGAAAACATTGTTAAAATACTCCTACGAGAAGGTTTTATTGAAAACGTTCGGAAACATCAGGAAAGTAACAAAGATTTCTTGGTTTCAACCTTGCGCCATAGAAGAACTAGGAAAGGAATATATAGAACTATTTTAAAACGTATCAGCCGACCTGGTCTACGAATCTATTCCAACTATCAAAAAATTCCTAAGATTTTAGGTGGAATGGGAATTGTAATTCTTTCCACTTCTCGAGGCATAATGACAGATCGAGAAGCTAGACTAGAAAAAATTGGAGGAGAAATTTTGTGCTATATATGGTGATCTTCCTCCGGTATCCTAATTGGATCTCTAACTTCCTATTTGTGAAATAGAGAGGAAAAGTGAGTTATATAACTTTTCCTCCATTAGTTGATGATATTTCAAGGGGTTACCTGGATGAAAGAACAAAAATTGATTCATGAAGGTTTAATTACTGAATCACGGCACCCCCAGGGTCAATGAAGATCTAATTCTAGGTTATATTTCAGGGAGGATCCGACGAAGTTTGATACGGATACTGCCGGGAGATAGAGTCAAAATCGAGTATGATTCAACTAGAGGACGTATAATTTATAGACTCCGCAACAAAGACTCGAGCGATTAGATGATTTTTGAAAACATTCCTTTGGTGAGAGATACAACTCGAAGCTAAAAAATAAAATACAAGAGAAAGGAATAGATTCCAAATTAAGGTAAGGAGTGAGAAATATGAAAATAAGAGCTTCCGTTCGTAAAATTTGTGAAAAATGTCGACTGATCCGTAGGCGCGGACGAATTATAGTGATTTGTTCCAATCCGAGACATAAACAGAGACAAGGATAATCTTTCTTTTATAAAATTTCTCAAAGAAGGGCCATGTAAAAATAAAGGATCTGTTTTAACATGAAATGGATATTTCCGTATCTTTCTGTATATTTCTGATTCATATTTATGAGATGAAAAAATATGGCAAAACCTATACAAAAAATGGGTTCGCGTAGGAATGGACGTATTGGTTCACGTAAGAATGGACGTAGAATACCAAAAGGGGTTATTCATGTTCAAGCGAGTTTCAACAATACTATTGTAACTGTTACAGATGTACGAGGTCGGGTGATTTCTTGGGCCTCCGCCGGTACTTCTGGATTCAAAGGCACAAGAAGAAAGACACCCTATGCTGCTCAAGCCGCCGCCTCAAATGCTATTCGTACTGTAGTTGATCAGGGTATGCAACGAGCAGAAGTTATGATAAAGGGTCCTGGTCTCGGAAGAGACGCAGCATTACGGGCCATTCGTAGAAGTGGTATACTATTAAGTTTCGTACGTGATGTAACACCTATGCCACATAATGGATGTCGACCTCCTAAAAAAAGACGTGTGTAAAAATAAGAATTAAACGGATTGCAAGAGAAATAAATGATTCAATGATCTGATCAAATAATAATATTTAGTATGGTTCGAGAGGAAATAGCAGGATCCACTCGAACACTACAGTGGAAATGTGTTGAATCAAGAGTAGACAGTAAGCGTCTTTATTATGGTCGTTTCATTCTGTCCCCGCTCATGAAAGGTCAAGCCGATACCATAGGTATTGCCATGCGAAGGGCTCTACTTGGAGAAATAGAAGGAACATGTATCACACGTGCAAAATCTGAGAGGGTGCCGCATG